GCAATCCTGAGCCAAATCCTATTTTACGAAAACAAATAAGGGTTCAGAAGAAAGCGAGAATAAAAAAAGGATAGGTGCAGAGACTCAATGGAAGCTGTTCTAACAAGTGGGGTTGACTTCTTTACGTTATTACATTAACGTAATCCTTATATCAAAACTACAGAAAGGATAAACCTATATACATACGTATATGTACTGAAATCCTATCTCAAATGATTAATGACGACCCGAATCTTTATTTATTTATATTTCTATAAATAATAAATAAAAATCGAAAGAGTTGTTGTGAATCGATCCAAATTGAAGAAAGAATCGAATATTTATTAATAAAATTTATCGTACGAGAATAAAGATAGAGTCCCATTCCACACGTCAATACCGACAAGAATGAAATTTATAGGAAGAGGAAAATCCGTCGACTTTAGAAATCGTGAGGGTTCGAGTCCCTCTATCCCCAAAAAGGCCCGTTTGATTCCCCAATTATTTATCCGATCCGCTCTTTTCATTTCGTTAGCGGTTTAAAATTCGTTATGTTTTTCAATCATTCTACTCTTTTACAAATGGATCTGATTGTGGAAATTTTTTTTTTTCTTATTACAATATTTGTGATATATATGATACGCGTACAAATGAACATCTTTGAGGAAGGTATCCCCACTTCCAATTTGAATGATTAACAATACATATCATTTCTTGTACTGTATTAAAACTTATAAAGTTTTCTTTTTGAAGATCCAAGAAATTACAAGGTCTGGATAAAGCTTTGTAAGACTTTTTTTGTCTTTTTAATTGACATAAACTCAAGTTATCTATTAAAATAAGGACGATGCACGGATAATGGTCGGGATAGCTCAGCTGGTAGAGCAGAGGACTGAAAATCCTCGTGTCACCAGTTCAAATCTGGTTCCTGGCACATGATTTATTTGTATGAGTATCCGTTTTACAAATGAATTGATATGGGTCAACATACATATTCATTACTAGTCTATATCATAATAGATACTTATCTATCTAGGTGTCTGAGAATATACCCTTTCCAGAATTATAGAATAGATGCTAGAATTATAGAATAGATGAGTAAAGAGTATGTCTATAAAATCTGTAAAATAAAAAAAAAAATTAGATTTTACTTCCTTTTCTTTTTTATTTGTTCATACGGTGCCTCTTACCGTTCAAAAACAATGTTAATACTTTAGATATTTAATACTTCATACATATTAAAATAGAAAGGTTAAATTAATTGGTTGAAAGACTCAAAGGTATAGTCTCGCGGAGTTGAAAGGTGGGAATAACCAAGATTCATTTCAGATACAGTACAAATAAAATCCAAGCCCTCCTCTCATTTCGTTGTCTTTTCTTTTCATATTCTATTTCTTCATTTCCTCCTATGTGACTTTGTCGAACTCATTTAAGGTTTGTGCGTGGTACATAGTTCATGATGCGAAACTCTTTTGGGTCATCCTAATACTAATTGTATTTTTTTAATTGTCTTGTTTTTTTTTTTATTTATCCTTTTTATTTCTATTTTTTATTGTTTCTATTTTTATATATTATATATTTATTTATTTGAATAGAAACAATTTTTTTTTTATTCTATTTATTTTGTATTATTTATTTGTATTTGATTTATATTTTATTTCGTTTTATTTAGCCCATTTAGAATAGAATGCGAATGAGACTTCCATTACGCTCTTTGGTCTATAAGAGAACGTACAAACATTATTTGAATACCTGGAGTTGTAGAAGTGAAAATTAGTTTCTTATTTTATTATTTATATTTAATTTTATTATTTATATTTAATGATTTAATGAGCATCCTGTATTTCATAAAAATTCGGGGCAATATAATCCTTACGTAAGGGCCATCCTATCCAACTTTCGGGCATTAAGATACGTTTCAGACGTGGATGATTATCATAAAAGATTCCCAACATATCATAAGATTCCCTTTCTTGAAAATCCGCACTTTTCCAAACCCAGAAAACAGACGGAATTCTAGGATTCCACCTTGGGGCAAATACTTTTATACATACCTCTTCTGGTTGATCTATACCATAAGCTATTCTCGTAAGATGATACACACTAGCTAACAGTCCGCCCGGTGCTACATCATAGGCACATTGGGAACGTAAATAATTGTAACCATATACATATAAAATGACAGCAATGGAATGCCAATCCCCAGGCTTTATTTGTAAAGTCTCTATTCCTTGGTAGTCGAAGCCCAAAGATCTATGAACTAACCCATGTTTGGCTAGCCAAGCAGACAAACGACCTTGCATCTTTTTTATCTCCCCCACATTTTGATTTGTATAAAACTTTTATTTGTCTCTATAAGTTAAGTATTTCACATTTACGATGAAATTTATGAAAATTATTGTTTGTTATTATGTAAAAAAATGTGAAAAAAAAAAAAATCCTGCCTAATTCACTAATTCGGGGGAAGATACCGAACTCTTGTTGTATTTGAAAAATATTTCAAGAGGGATCTCCGAAGTCG